TAAATCTGACCCCTTCCCCTGTTTCCACCTACGTATATAGGATATTTTAAGAAGTGAACCTCTTTATTAGTAGCAGGGTCTGGGGCAAGAATAGGAAAGGTTATTTCACTATATTTTTGACCAGGAACAGGACCTATCACAAGAATATTTTTTTTATTGGGACGATAATTCTGAAAAGACAGATTTCCTATCGTTTCTTTCATCTCGGGTGAAATACGATCGGGGGGGGCTAATTCAAACCCCTCCGGTAAAATAAGAACAGCTCCCACATTCAAAGCTCCTTTTTTACCATTAGCTAGAACTTGTTTTAGTTGCATATCATAAGGAATTTTCACAACTGCTTCAAATACAGTATCAGGAAGTACCGCTTGTGGAACCTCAATATCCACGGGCTTACTAGCTAAATGGCAATTGGCACATACAATACGCCCAGTTGCCTCTCGTGGATTTTCATAATTCTGCTGGGCAAAAATCGGATATGCACTTGAAATGGATGCCCAGGTTATTATATATATGATGAGTGAGACAGATATGGAGCGAGTAATCTCTTCCCTTATCCAAGAAAAGGTATTTCTAGTTTGCATGGTCCAATCATTTATCCCGAAAATTTCTACAATAAAGTTAGGTAGGTCAATAATATACGTCCCTAGCCACAATTCTGCTATTTACATTTACTGACAAATTTTTTTTTTTTAATATATAATATATTTAATATACAAGGAATCCCCTCATGGGTAAAAAGAGTAAAGGAAATACGACTTTGATTCGGTTATGATGTATTAAGGTAAGAAAGATTAGAATTGGATCAGTGAATCATTTTTTAGTCATTTATTGCATGATAAATCACTACAAGTGACGGAGATACACGATTTAAATAACGAAAGATCCAATATTTAAAAATTGTATCAAGGATGACTGGAAAGGTAGAAACTAGACCAGATAAAATTTGTTCATAATGAGCAAACCCAAAATCTTTGTAAATATAACCAATCATTAGTTCCCAACCGTGAGGCGAATGGAATCCGATACATAAATCAGTTAATAAAAGAATCGAAAAAGCTTTAATTGTATCACTTAAATTATATAGGAATTCTTGAACCCAAGAATTCAGAATAAAAAGCTTCTCCTTACCCCAAAAGGAATAACCACTTAGAATAACGAAAGATATTAGATTTGTCGAGAAGTGCAAGATTGTATGGATATGATACTCATTGTGTATCTTGATGAATTGGATCGTTTCTTTGTGGATTCCTAAACGAAATTGTTGTAACTCGGTTTCAGGGTACTCCTTTATCATTTCATCCAGCTGGAATAGGTCTTCTAATTGTATGAATTTTTCTAGAACACTTTTTTCTTGAATATCATTCAAAAAAGTTTCGCATTGTCTAGTATTCCACCAATTAGTAATCCAAGCTTTCAAACTTTTATTACAGCAGAGAGAGATCAACCAGGGCAAAAAGACTATAGATGTAAAATAAAAAAAAGGAATGAATGCTTTCTTTTTTGCCATTTTGAATCTGTGAATTGTTAATGAACCCGCTGCATTTGTTAATTCTATTAGATCTAATATTTCTATCCAGCATGAGTTTCTATTCGAATTCGAATAGAATGCATTGAGCCTATGAATCCATTTTTTCTTTTTCGTTTTATTATCTTTGCTTTGAATCTAGAAAAAAATTTTGATTTCCAGGATGTTATTCCCCCTTTTTTCGATCACTACTAAAAGAGAAAAAAACTTTTTCAAATAAAAAATATTATTTAATTTTTGAGACGAAGAAACTCCCTTTCTTTTCTATAAAAAAAAAAAAAAAAGAAATTCTTTCATTTTTTCTTTCTACTACCAAAGCATTTAGTATTTTGAAATGAATTCATTTCAAAATACTTCAATTGGTACACGCAAGAAGTAAGCCAATTCAGCAGCTTTTTGCTCAATTTCGCGTGTAGTAAAATTCTCATCGGTACGAATTAAAGGAATAGCCCCTTGACCTCGAATTTCCATATAAAGGACACGCCGAGCAGAAACCCCCTCTTTAACTTCTATTCTGATGGACTGAATATCTTTCATAAGGAATCGTAAAAGGATGCGACGACTTTTTCCAGGAAATCCCCAACGAAAAATACGCACTATTCCTTCTTTTCGGTCGAAAAGATCATAACCACTGCCCACATTCCATAAAATAGTGCACCACAAATAACAACTAATAAAGAGACCTGCGATCCCATAGAAAGACATCACAATCCCTTGTGGAAAAAAAAGGATTTGCTGAGACGCAAATAACGATATAAAATTTCTACCGAGATAACTGGAAGTTCCAACCAATAAGAATCCTAATGAACCTAAAAATAGGATAAAGGCCCAGCAGAAATTACTTGTTTTTCGAGACCCCGTTATAAATTCAATCCATATAGATTCTGATCGCCAACTCATATATATTAGATCCAGTTATACAATTTTTTTGAATTGAGAAAATATGACTTTCCTTTTTTTGTTTTCAAAGTAACTCTCATCAACTATTTTGTTGTGAACCTTTACCTTAGGAGTCATTCATAGAATTGTTTCTATCTAAAATAATAACATCTCCTTCCTTTATATGATCCCCTATAACTATAATACAAATAAATAAATTTACAAATAAATAAATTGACTTGAATTTCATACATCGACCCGATGATGATCCATTTTTCCAAAGAGCACAAAGTGATTTACCCATATAATACGTTTACACATGCATAAGAGCTTTTTTTAGTTATGTTTGTAGGAATCTATGTGTTATACAATATTCTACCAAAAGGGTCTTATCGAATCGAAGTTTTTAAAATCAAAAAATGAGTGATATGATTAGGTCTCGTCCGATCTAAAAAATCTTATTTTTTTGAATATGAAGAAATAAAGAAGCCATTGCAAGTGCCGGAAAGACTAGGCCTACTAAAGGCACAAAAATAGAGGGTAAGTTATTGAAAGTTGTCATAAAAAGGGTACCTCAATTTAATATTTGTACCTGTTATTGTTATATTCTGAATTCTAAAGATATCTTAGAATATCTGGTATTTTTATTATTTCTATTATATATATTATATAATTATACTAAGTATCTTTAAGTAAATATATATCGAATACTAATATACAACCTAATAGAAATAGAATAAAAAGTAGGTACAAGAAACGCTAAACTAAATAAATGGACTTATTAATTTTTCAAAATAAAATAGATGTATGATAATCCCCTTGTTAGATTTCTTATTCTTTTTGTTCTTTTTTTGTTCTTTTTGTCTTCTATTCTATCTTCTATTCTAATAGTTCTTCTATTCTATCTTCTATTCTAATAGTATAGTAATTACTAAAGAAAAAAATTTTTTTATTCCATTACAAATTTCTACAAAATTAATTAGAATCTGATCCAACAACAGGGAATTTTCGGGAAATGCAAAAAGATCGGGAAAACTCTCTTCTGTATATATCTCTATTTGAATTATCTATACATATGCAAGCAAGAGAGGAAAATGCATTTTTCAGGGTTTTCGTTTAATTCTGATAAACTAACAGTTCTATTTGATTTCATTTTTGTTCAAAGGAAAAAAAGCATGGAGCTGAAATAACTCACTCACAACACCTTTTAAAGGATTACGTGGTACAATTGCATCCAATAAGCCCTTACGCAATAAAGATTCAGCCGCTTGTGAACCTTCAGGCACGGCTTTTTTCAATGTTTGTTCAATTACTCTTTTACCCGCAAATGCAATATAGGCATAGGGTTCTGCAATAATAATATCCCCCAACATACCAAAACTAGCTGTCACCCCACCGGTAGTAGGAGATGTAAGAATTGATATATAGAATAACTTTTTACTTGATTGATAATCACATAAAACCGAAGAAATTTTAGCCATTTGCATTAAACTTAAACTTCCTTCTTGCATTCGTGCTCCTCCGGAAGAACACACTAAAATAAGAGGTAAACATTGATTGATAGCATACTCGATCAAACGAGTTATTTTTTCGCCTACTACGGATCCCATACTACCCCCCATAAACTGAAAATCCATAACCCCGAGGGCTGCCGGAATACCGTTTAGTTGACCTGTACCTGTTTGAACAGCGTCAGTCAATCCTGTCTTTTTTTGAGCAGAGTCAATACGATTTTTATAAGGTTCCTCCTTCGAATGAAATTTAATGGGATCCGCAGAGACCATGTCTTCATCCATAGGATTCCAAGTACCTGGATCAATCGAAAGCTCTATTCTCTCTGAACTAGTCATTTTCAAATAATGTCCACATTCTTCACAAACATTCATTTCGACTTTCTTATACATTAATCCATAACAATTGTCGCATTGAATCCACAATTGATTGTAGTTTTTAGTTATATCGAAATCCTTAGAACTCATTAAATTATTACGATTCCTATTAGGTCTTATCTTGTAATTTTTGCTTTCACGAATCTTTCCACTTTCACTACAAATGAAATTATAAATGTAACTTTCATTAGAATTATTACTATCGCTTAAAAAGTGACTATCAATACAAATGTGAGAACGAAAATAAGAGTCAATACAACTATTAATGTGATTATTACAATTATATTTAGTATCCTTAATGTAAGGATCATAGTGCAGATCGTTATCACTTTTAGATCTATTATTCAGATAACTAGAACTACAATAACTATAAAAAAACAATTCTAGGTTACTCAAATCGTTGTTAATCTCAAATTTTTTCTTTTTTATATCAAAATATATAGAATAACTATTCTTATTACTATCCCTAACAAAAAAGGTGTCATCCGATATGAAATTCCAAATGTCCTTAGAGCTAACTAAAAGATCCATATTGTTGTAATAACTAGAACGCTCACCCCAGCCATAAAAGTTTTTATCCATATCATATATAAACCGGTCCTTACTTATAGTAGTCTTTTCAATAGGAGCAAAACTATTCATTGCTTTATTTAGACCGCTTCTGTATTCCAATTCTCCCTTAGAAAACATCAAATTGAACCACG